TCTATTTTTATTAGTTTAAAATTTTAATAATAATTATATAGTATTATATATAATTTAAATATTTATATAATATTATATATAATTTAAATATTTATATAATATTATATATAATTTAAATATTTATATAATATTATATATAATTTAAATATTTATATAATTTTATATATAATTTAAATATTTATATAATTTTACTATATATATTAAAAAATTAATATTCTTTCTCTCTCTATTTTCTATTATTTGTATAAAAATGAATATTGCTACTTAAATTTTAATTTATTAGAAAATATATTTATAATTAAAATATTTATTAATTAATATTCTATTTTTATTAGTTTAAAATTTTAATAATAATTATATAGTATTATATATAATTTAAATATTTATATAATATTATATATAATTTAAATTAGTATAATTATAAAATCATATAAATTTTTAAATTAATTTTAAATTTAATATTTTAGTAAGACCGTATCAAATAATTTTCATATAAAAATTAAAAATAAGCTAAAGTTAAGCTTTTGGGTTCATACCCCAAATATAAAGGAAACCCCTTTTTTTTAAATTAAATAAAGTGCCTGAAAAAGGGTTATTCTGATAGGATAAATTATGTAATTAAAATTACCTTTATTATATTTTATAGAATTAAACTATATCTAATAGAATCAAAATCTATGGTGCATCTTACACTAAAATATATTTTATAAAAAAAAAATGAATTTTTAATTCAAATAAATCTTAATTATTTTAAATTAATTATAATTTTAATTCAAATAAAATGTTTTTTTATTTTATTCTTTTTTTTAGAACTATAATTTCAATTTCATCTAATTCTTGATTAGGATGCTGAATTGGATTAGAAATTAATTTACTTAGATTTATCCCCCTTATTTCTAACGTAAATAATTTGTTAATAACCGAAGCATCTTTAAAATATTTTTTAGTTCAATCAATTGCCTCCATTAATTTATTATTTTTTATTTTAATAAAAATATTTTTTTTAAAAAATTTCGAATTTAATAAAATTTATATAATTATATTAAATCTACCATTATTAATAAAAATAGGATCAGCCCCCTTTCATTTCTGATTCCCTAATATTATAGAAGGATTATCTTGATTAAATTGTTTTATTTTAATAACATGACAAAAAATTACCCCCATAATTTTATTATCATATTATTTTTTTAATAACTTTTTAATATTTATCATAATCCTAAATTCTATTATTGGAGCTTTAGGCGGAATTAATCAAATCTCTCTACGAAAATTAATAGCATTTTCATCTATTAATAATCTAAGATGAATAATTGCCTCAATTATAATTAGAGAAAATATATGAATAATATATTTTTTAATTTATTCTTTAATTAACTTATTAATATGTATAATATTTTTTATATTAAATATTTTTTACATTAATCAAATATTTTTTTCTAATATTAAATTAATTATTAAATTAACAATAATATTCAATTTATTATCATTAGGGGGATTACCCCCATTTTTAGGATTTTTCCCTAAATGAATAATTATCAATTATTTAGTTATTAATAAATTTTTTATTTTAACTTTTATTTTTATTATAATAAGATTAATTATATTATTTTTTTATATTCGTATAACTTATTCATCTTTTATTTTAAATTATATTAAATTAAAATGATTTAAAATTAAATTAAAAAATTCATTTTTCTCTTTATTTAATATTATTTACATTTTTTCTATATTAGGATTACCTTTAAGAACCTTATTATTTTATTTTTAAGGTTTTAAGTTAAATAAACTAATAGTCTTCAAAATTATAAATAAAGAAATTCTTTAAGCCTTAATAATTTTTATTATTCCTTAAAATTTGCAATTTTATATCATTATTGAATATAAGACTTAACTTTTTTAAAATTTTAATAAAAGAGAAATATTATTCTCGTTAATAAATTTACAATTTACCGCTTAAACTCAGCCATTTTATTAAGCGAAAATGAATATACTCAACAAATCATAAGGATATTGGAACACTATATTTTTTATTTGGAATTTGATCAGGAATATTAGGAACTTCATTAAGTTTATTAATTCGTGCTGAATTGGGTAATCCTGGATCATTAATTGGAGATGATCAAATTTATAATACAATTGTAACTGCTCATGCATTTATTATAATTTTTTTTATAGTAATACCTATTGTTATTGGAGGATTTGGAAATTGACTTATTCCACTAATATTAGGGGCCCCAGATATAGCCTTTCCTCGAATAAATAATATAAGATTTTGATTACTTCCTCCTTCATTAACTCTTTTAATTTCCAGAAGAATTGTTGAAAATGGAGCAGGAACTGGATGAACTGTATACCCCCCCCTATCCTCTAATATCGCCCATAGAGGAAGATCTGTCGATTTAGCTATTTTTTCCCTTCATTTAGCTGGTATTTCTTCAATTCTAGGAGCAATTAATTTTATTACAACTATTATTAATATAAAAAGAAATGGTATGTCATTTGATCGAATACCTTTATTTGTTTGAGCTGTAGGAATTACCGCTGTTTTATTATTATTATCCTTACCAGTTTTAGCAGGAGCTATTACTATATTATTAACAGATCGAAATTTAAATACTTCTTTCTTTGACCCAGCTGGAGGAGGAGATCCTATTTTATACCAACATTTATTTTGATTTTTTGGCCATCCAGAGGTTTATATTCTAATTTTACCCGGATTCGGGATAATTTCCCACATTATTTCCCAAGAAAGAGGAAAAAAAGAAACTTTTGGCTGTTTAGGAATAATTTACGCTATAATAGCTATTGGATTATTAGGATTTGTAGTTTGAGCTCATCATATATTTACAGTTGGAATAGATATTGATACTCGAGCTTATTTCACTTCAGCAACTATAATTATTGCAGTACCAACAGGAATTAAAATTTTTAGATGATTAGCTACTTTACACGGAACTCAAATCAATTATAGACCGTCTATCTTATGAAGATTAGGATTTGTATTTTTATTTACAGTTGGGGGATTAACTGGAGTAATTTTAGCAAATTCTTCTATTGATGTTTCTTTACATGATACTTATTATGTAGTAGCTCATTTTCATTATGTCTTATCTATAGGAGCTGTATTTGCTATTATAGCTGGATTTATTCATTGATACCCCCTATTTACCGGGTTAACATTAAACCCATATTTATTAAAAATTCAATTTTTTACTATATTTATTGGAGTTAATTTAACATTTTTCCCCCAACATTTTTTAGGATTAGCAGGAATACCTCGACGATACTCAGATTATCCAGATGCTTATACTTCTTGAAATATTATTTCATCATTAGGGTCTTATATTTCTTTATTAGCAGTAATATTAATATTAATTATTATTTGAGAATCATTTATTAACCAACGTATCACTTTATTCTCACTAAATATACCATCATCAATTGAATGATACCAAAATTTCCCCCCTGCAGAACATTCATTTAATGAACTCCCTATTTTAAGAAATTTCTAATATGGCAGATTATATGTAATGGATTTAAAACCCATTTATAAAGGTCTATCCTTTTTTTAGAAATGGCTACTTGATCAAATTTTAATTTACAAAATAGAGCTTCCCCCTTAATAGAACAAATTATTTTTTTTCATGATCACACTTTAATTATTTTATTAATAATTACTATTTTAGTGGGATATTTAATATTAAACTTAATATTTAATAAATATATTAACCGATTTTTATTAGAAGGACAAATAATTGAATTAATTTGAACAATTTTACCAGCTATTACTCTAATTTTTATTGCTTTACCTTCTTTACGATTACTTTATTTATTAGATGAATTAAATAACCCATTAATTACATTAAAATCTATTGGCCATCAATGATATTGAAGATACGAATATTCAGATTTTAATAATATTCAATTTGATTCATATATAATCCCATCAAATGATTTAAAAATTAATGATTTCCGCTTATTAGATGTAGATAATCGAATTATTTTACCTATGAATAATCAAATTCGTATCATAGTATCAGCTACGGACGTTATTCATTCATGAACTGTTCCCTCTTTAGGAGTTAAAATTGATGCTAATCCTGGACGTTTAAATCAAACTAATTTTTATATTAATCGACCTGGATTATTTTTTGGTCAATGTTCAGAAATTTGCGGAGCAAATCATAGTTTTATACCTATTGTTGTAGAAAGAATTTCAATTAAAAATTTTATTAAATGAATTAATAACTATTCATTAGATGACTGAAAGCAAGTACTGGTCTCTTAAACCACCTTATAGTAAATTAGCACCTACTTCTAATGAAAAGAATTAGTTAATAAATAACATAAATATGTCAAATTTAAATTATTACTAAGTAATATTCTTTTATCCCACAAATAATACCTTTAAATTGAATTTTATCTTTTTTTTTATTTATTATAATTTTTATTTTATTTAATATTATAAATTACTATTCTTATAATATAAAAAATAAAAAATTAAATAGTGAAAATAAAAAAATCAAACAAAATAAAAATTTTTATTGAAAATGATAACAAATTTATTTTCAGTCTTTGACCCAACAACTAACCTATTAAATATTTCATTTAATTGATTAAGAACAATTTTAGGATTATTATTTTTACCTTATTATTTTTGATTAATCCCTAATCGACACATAATTTTTTGAAATTTAATTTTAAATAAATTACATAATGAATTTAAAACTTTATTAGGAAAAAATAGTTTTAACGGATCTACTTTTATTTTTATTTCTTTATTTTCATTCATCTTATTTAATAATCTTTTAGGAATTTTCCCATATATTTTTACAAGCACAAGACATTTAAATTTAACATTATCAATTTCTTTACCATTATGACTAAGTTTTATATTTTTTGGATGAATTAATAATACTCAGCATATATTTTCACATTTAATTCCCCAAGGGACCCCTAATATTCTTATACCTTTTATAGTTTTAATTGAAACTATTAGAAATATTATTCGACCTGGAACACTAGCTGTCCGTTTAACAGCTAACATAATTGCAGGCCATCTTCTAATAACATTATTAGGTAACACAGGACCTAATTTTCCAACAATTCTAATTTTTATTTTAATTTTTATTCAAATTTTATTATTAATTTTAGAATCAGCAGTAGCAATTATTCAATCATATGTTATTGCTATTTTAAGAACCCTTTATTCTAGAGAAGTAAATTAATATTATATATATATATATATATATATATATATATATGTATAATCATAACAAATGACAAATATAAATAATCACCCATATCATTTAGTAGATTATAGACCATGACCTTTAACAGGAGCAATTGGAACTTTAACTCTAGTTACAGGGATAGTAAAATGATTCCATAATTTTAACATAAATCTTCTTATTCTAGGATACATAATCACTTTATTGACAATATTCCAATGATGACGAGATATCTGCCGAGAAGGAACTTTCCAAGGAAAACACACTATATTAGTGTCTAAAGGATTGCGATGAGGAATAATTCTTTTTATTATCTCCGAAGTATTTTTTTTTCTTTCTTTTTTCTGAGCTTTTTTCCATAGAAGATTATCTCCTAATATTGAAATTGGTTCAATATGACCTCCAATAAGAATTACTCCTTTTAATCCTTTTCAAATTCCACTTCTTAATACAATTATCTTAATCACATCAGGAGTAACTGTAACATGAGCCCATCATGCCTTAATAGAAAACAATTTTTCTCAAACATCCCAAGGACTTTTTATTACTATTATATTAGGAATTTACTTTTCCATTCTACAAGCCTATGAATATTTAGAAGCTCCATTTACTATTTCAGATAGAATTTATGGTTCAACTTTTTTTATAGCTACAGGATTCCATGGATTACATGTAATCATTGGAACTTTATTTCTTTTAATTTGTTTAATTCGACATATAAATAATCATTTTTCTATAAATCATCATTTTGGATTTGAAGCTGCAGCATGATATTGACATTTTGTTGATGTAGTGTGATTATTTCTTTATATTAGAATTTATTGATGAGGATATTAACTATTTATATAATATATTTAGTATATTTGACTTCCAATCAAAAAGTTTAAAAATTTTAATATAAATAATGTTTATAATTCTGATTTTAATTTTATTATTTATTATTATTTCTAACATTATAATATTTATTTCTATAATTTTATCAAAAAAATCTAACTTAGACCGAGAAAAATGTTCCCCATTTGAATGTGGATTTGACCCTAAATCATCAGCTCGAATTCCTTTTTCATTACATTTTTTTTTGATTACAGTTATTTTTTTAATTTTTGATGTAGAAATCGCTTTAATTTTCCCTATAATTAAAACTTTTAAATTAGTAAATTTTTTTTTATGAGTGAAAATTAGATTTTTTTTTATCATTATTCTTTTATTAGGGCTGTATCATGAATGAAATCAGAACATAATTGAATGAACAAATTAATAATTAATTAAATTAGGATTATAGTTTATAAAAACATTTGATTTGCATTCAAAAATTAATGAATTATCATTTTATCTTAAATAAGAAGCAAAAAATTTGCATTTAATTTCGACTTAAAAGTTAGAGTAAAAACTCCTTATTTATTTATTTAAAATTTTTAATTGAAACCAAAAAGAGGTATATCACTGTTAATGATAAAATTGAATTTATATTCCAATTAAAGAAATATAAAGATTAAAATTAAGCTGCTAACTTAATTTTTAGTGGTTAAATTCCATTAATATTTCTAAATATAATTTATATAGTTTATTAAAACATTACATTTTCACTGTAAAAATAAAAAATTTTTTTTTATAAATAATATATCTCACCCTATATTTATTTAATATATACTAATAAATATTAATAAATATTTAAAAATTATAAACAATTTCCTTAATATCTTCAATATTATGCTCTAAATATAAGCTATTTAAATTAAATTAATAATAATAATAATAAAATTATTATCAATCAAATAATAAATCTAAATAGATAAATTTTAAAATTATTTATATGATAAAATTGATAAAATACAGAATAATTTTTAATGATATTAAAAAATCCCTGACCTCTATAGTATTCTCTTCAACCTATATCTATATTTTTTAATAAATTTTTACTAAAATTTAAAAAATAAATATTTAACCCGTATGTAGATAAATTAGGCATAAATCACATTAAAGATAAAAAATTTCTTAATTTAAAAAAAAAAATAAATTTATTAAAAGAAAAAATTTTTATATTTCTAATTATAAAACCTATTAATCCCCCAATTAATCTAACATAAATTACTATTAATTTTATATTAATAGGCAAATAAATTATATAAGGCTTAAAAAAAATCATTCAACTTAATAGTCTTCCTCTTACTAATCTTATAAATAATAAAATAAATATACTTTTTAATATAGTATAATCCTCATCGTATAAATTAAAAATAGAAATTAAATTAAAATCATTAATTATTGTATAAAATAATAATCGAATAGTGTAAAATATAGTTAAACCTGTTGAAAAATAATATAAAAAATAAATTATAATATTTAAATTACTTATTCTCACCATTTCTAAAATTATATCCTTAGAATAAAATCCTGATAAAAAAGGAATCCCACACAAAGATAAATTTGAAATATTTAAACATAAAGAAGTTAAAGGAACATAATTACTTAAACCCCCTATAAAACGAATATCTTGAATATCTATTATTATATGAATAATAACTCCAGCACACATAAATAATAAAGCTTTAAATATGGCATGAGTTAATAAATGGAAAAAAGCTAATTTTGGGAATCCTATGCTTAAAATACTTATTATTAATCCTAATTGACTTAAAGTTGATAAAGCAATAATTTTTTTTAAATCAAATTCATAATTTGCCGTAATTCCCGCTATAAATATAGTTAAACCAGAAAAAACTAATAAAATTTTAAAAAAAACAGTATTTAATATTAAATCGTTAAATCGAATTAATAAATAAACCCCTGCAGTCACTAAAGTAGAAGAATGCACTAAAGCTGAAACAGGTGTGGGGGCAGCTATGGCTGCTGGTAGTCAAGATCTAAAAGGAATTTGAGCTCTTTTAGTTATTGCCGCTAAAATAATTATTAATCTAATTATAATTATAGAAAAATCATTTTTTATAAAGTTTAAATAAAAAATATAATTTCATCTCCCATAATTTATAAATCAAGCAATACTTATTAAAATAAAAACATCCCCAATACGATTAGAAAGAGCAGTTAATATACCAGCATTAAAAGACTTAAAATTCTGATAATAAATTACTAAACAATAAGAAACTAACCCTAAACCATCTCAACCTAATAAAATTCTAATTAAATTAGGTCTAATAATTAATATTATTATAGATAAAACAAATATGACTACTAAAAGAATAAATCGAATTAAATTTTTTTCAGAACTTATATAACTTTTACTATAATAAACAACAACTGAAGAAATTAAAGATACGAATATTATAAATAATAAAGATATTCAATCTAATAAAATAGATATAATAATACTCATGGAATTAAAAGAAATAATTTCTCATTCTATTATGACTACCAAGTCATTTATTAAAAAATAAATAAAAAAAACTAAATTAATTATTCTAAATATAAAAAGGAAAAAAAAAGTAATAAAACAAATTATATTTTTAATAACTTAAAGTAAAAAATTACATGTTTGATACCACAAATCAATATTTTAAATTTAAATTATTTAAGTAAAATCAAATCATTCTATAATCAATTTTTAAAATAATAATATTTAATGGGAATCAATGCAATAATAACATTAAATATTCACGAGAAACTCCCATGTAAAAACTATATAACCCTAAATAAAATTTTCCATGTTGAGTATAAGAATATAAATATAATCTATAACCAGCTCTAAAAAAAGAAATTAATATTAATATAATTATTGTCAAACTAGATCAACTTAATAAACTATTAATCAAACTAATTTCACCAATTAAATTTAAAGAAGGAGGTGCAGACATATTAGATGAAAGTAATAAAAATCACCAAAAACTTATAGAAGGCATTAAATTAATTAAACCTTTATTAATAAATAATCTTCGACTATGAAAACGTTCATAATTAATATTTGCTAAACAAAATATTCCAGAAGAACATAAACCATGCCCAATTATTAAAATATAAGAACCTAAAAACCCCCAATAATTCATAGTTATAATCCCCCCAATTACAATTCTCATATGAGCAACAGAAGAATAAGCGATTAAAGATTTAATATCAATTTGACAAAAACATATTAATCTCACATAAAACCCCCCAATTAATCTAATAACAATTCAAATAAATCTTAATTTCATATTAATCTCTTGAAAAATAATTAAAATTCGTATTAAACCATAACCTCCTAATTTTAATATAATGCCAGCTAAAATTATAGAACCAGAAACAGGAGCTTCAACATGAGCTTTAGGCAACCATAAATGAGTAAAATATATAGGTATTTTCACTAAAAAAGATAAAATTATTCTAATATATAATAAATATAAATTAAAATTATAAAATTTTATTATATATATTATAAAAAAATTTATTTTATTAAAAACAAAAAAAATTCCTATAAATAAAGGTAAAGAAGCAAATAAAGTATAAAATAATAAATATATCCCAGCTTGAATTCGTTCAGGTTGGTAACCTCAACCTATAATTAATAATAAAGTAGGAATCAATCTCCCCTCAAAAAAAAAATAAAATAAAAATAAATTAACAACTGAAAAAGTTATATATAATATAATTAATAAAAAAATAATATTCAATAAAAAAAAATTAGAAAAAAAATTTATTTTATACAAATTTTCTCTAGATATAATCATTAATCTACAAATCCAAATTCTCAATAAAATTAAACCATAAGAAAGAATATCACAACCTATAATATAACTTAAATTTCTAAAAATATTTAAATTAACATTCAATATTAAAAATAAATATATTAAAAAAAATATTATTATTTGGACCATTCAAAATATTTTTCGTAAAAAACATAAAGGAATTATAAAAATAATCATAAATAAAAATTTTATCATCTATAACAAATTGAAACTTTGAAAATAATCATTACCATGAGTGCGAATTATAGAAACTAAAATAGATAATCCTAAAGCCCCCTCACATACAGAAAAAACCAAGAAAACTATCAATATATAACTATCATAAAAATAAAAATTTAATATAATTAATAAAAAAAAAAAAATTCTTAAAACAATAAACTCTAAACTTAATAAAACAATTAATAAATGTTTTTGTTTCGACACAAAAATAATATTACCAATAAAAAATATAATTAAAAAAATAATTATTATATTTATAATTATCATTAGTAATATAAAATTAATGTTTTTATAGTTTAAAAAAAACATTGGTCTTGTAAATCAAAATTAAGAATTTTTCTTTAAAAACTTCAAAGAAAAAGAAATATCTTTATCTATAATCTCCAAAATTATTATTTTTATAAACTATTCTTTGAAATTACAAAAATTTTTATTGCTTTAACTATAATAACTTTTTCTTTTATAATATACATAATAAACCACCCTATATCCATAGGAATAATAATTTTAATTCAATCTATATTGACCTGTTTAATTTCAGGAATAATAATTAATTCTTATTGATTTTCTTATATTTTATTTTTAACTTTTTTAGGAGGATTATTAGTTTTATTTATTTATATATCAAGAATTGCTTCAAATGAAATTTTTAAAATTTCAAATAATTATATAATTATTTTTATATTAATTATAATAACTAATATCTTAATCAGAATTTATTTTATATATAATTTAAATTGAATAAATTTTTCATTTAATAATGAAATAAATAGTTTTTTTTCAATATTTTCTTTCTTTAATAATGAAGAAAAAATCAATTTATCAAAATTATATAATAACCAAACTTTTTTATTGATATTAATAATAATTATTTATTTACTAATTACTTTATTAGCAGTAGTAAAAATTACTAATATTTTTTATGGCCCTATTCGATCTAGATTATATTAATATACAATTAACTAACTAAACTAATGAAAAATAAATATTTAAAATTATCAAAAACTCACCCTATTTTTAAAATCATTAATAACTCAGTTATTGATTTACCTTCTCCTTCTAATATTTCATCTTGATGAAATTTTGGATCTTTATTAGGACTATGCTTAATAATTCAAATTTTAACTGGATTATTTTTGACTATATATTATACAGCTAATATCGAATTAGCTTTTTATAGAGTAAATTATATTTGTCGAAATGTAAATTATGGGTGATTAATTCGAACCTTACATGCTAATGGAGCATCATTTTTTTTTATTTGTGTTTATTTACATATCGGACGAGGAATTTATTATGAATCATTTAATTTAAAAAATACTTGAATAGTAGGTGTAATTATCCTATTTTTATTAATAGCAACAGCATTTATGGGATATGTTTTACCTTGAGGACAAATATCATTTTGAGGGGCTACAGTAATTACTAATCTTTTATCTGCAATTCCTTATTTAGGGGAAATATTAGTGAATTGAATTTGAGGGGGATTTGCTGTAGATAACGCAACTTTAACTCGATTTTACACATTCCACTTTTTATTGCCTTTTATTATTGCAATAATAACAATAATCCATTTATTATTTTTACATCAAACAGGATCTAACAATCCCTTAGGAATTAATAGAAATTTAGATAAAATTCCATTTCATCCATTTTTTACTTATAAAGACTTAATTGGATTTATCATTATATTATTTTTATTAGTTATTTTAACTCTTACAAATCCATATTTATTAGGAGACCCGGATAATTTTATCCCAGCTAATCCTTTAGTAACTCCAATTCATATTCAACCAGAATGATATTTTTTATTTGCATATGCAATTTTACGATCAATTCCTAATAAATTAGGAGGAGTTATTGCTTTATTTTTATCAATTATAATTTTAATTATTCTTCCCCTAACATTTAATAAAAAAATTCAAAGTATTCAATTCTACCCATTAAACCAAATTATTTTTTGATTTATAGTATCAACAGTAATATTATTAACATGAATTGGAGCTCGACCTGTTGAAGACCCATATATTATTACAGGACAAATTTTAACGGTATTATATTTTTCTTATTTTATTATTAATCCTTTTATTAATAAAATATGAGATAATATTATTTTTAAAAATTAACATAATTAATGAGCTTGTAAAAGCATTTGTTTTGAAAACTTAAGAAAGAATAAATATTCTATTAATTTATACTAAATTTAAATAATTAATTAAATAAAATAATTTTAAAACCTAAAAATAATAATAAAAAATTTAAAGAAATAGGTAAATATCTTTTTCAAGCTAAATATATTAATTTATCATAACGATAACGAGGTAAAGTACCCCGAACTCAAATAAAAACAAAAGATAAAAATCTTAATTTTAAATAAAAAATAAAACTTAAAGAATACCCACCTATATATATTAATACAAATATCAATCTTATAAATAAAATTCTAGAATATTCAGCTAAAAAAATTAAAGCAAATCCCCCTCTTCTATATTCCACATTAAACCCAGAAACTAATTCTCTTTCACCTTCTGCAAAATCAAAAGGAGTACGATTAGTTTCAGCTAAACTAGAAGATAATCAGCATAAAGATAAAGGGAATATTAAAATTAAAAATCAAATAAATTTTTGATATTCTACTAATTTTAATAAATTAAAATCCATAATTATAATAATAGTGGATATTATAATAAAAGCTAAACTTACTTCATAAGAAATAGTTTGAGCTACAGCACGTAAACCCCCTAATAAAGAATAATTAGAATTAGAAGATCACCCAGAAATTATTAAAGTGTAAACACCTAAACTAGTACAAGAAAAAAAAAATAAAAATCCTAAATTAAAACTAAAAAAATTAAAATAATAAGGAATTATTATTCATAAAGTTAAAGATAAAGCAAATCCAACAATAGGAGAAAAATAATAAACTAAATAATTTGAAAATATAGGATAAGTTTGTTCTTTAGTAAATAATTTAACAGCATCAGCAAAAGGCTGAAGAATACCGATTAACCCTAATTTATTAGGACCTTTACGAATTTGAATATACCCTAAAACTTTACGCTCTAATAAAGTTAAATAAGCAACCCCAATTAAAACCCCAATTATTAAAATAATTATACCCATGAAAATTAATAAATAATCTTTTATAATCATTTACTATCTATATAATATCAAATTATATATTAATGAATTCTAAAATCATTACATTTTTCTGCCAAAATAGCACTTTATAATTTATATAAATAAATATTATTCGTTTAATAAAATTCAAATTTATAAAATTATTTTAAATATTTGATCCTTTCGTACTAAAATATTTTAAATTAAAAAAGATAGAAACCAACCTGGCTCACACCGGTTTGAACTCAGATCATGTAAGATTTTAATGATCGAACAGATCAAAATTTTAAACTTTTGCATTTAAATTTTATCTTAATCCAACATCGAGGTCGCAAACTTTTTTTTTTATATGAACTAAAAAAAAAAATTACGCTGTTATCCCTAAGGTAATTTAATCATTTAATCATAAATTATGGATCAAATATTCACTTATTTATGGTTAATATATATATATATATATATATATATATATATAATATAAAAAAAGTTAATTTAATTTTTTTATCACCCCAATAAAATAAAAAATTAAATTTTAATTAAAAATATATAAAAAACTTTAACTTAATTTTTTATAAAACTCTATAGGGTCTTCTCGTCTTTTTTTTTTATTTTAACTTTTTAATAAAAAAATTAAATTCTATTATATTATAAAGAGACAGTTTATATCTTATCCAATCATTCATACAAGTCACCAATTAAGAGACTATTGATTATGCTACCTTTGTACAGTCAAAATACTGCAGCCCTTTAATTTTCATCAGTGGGCAGATTAGACTTTAAATTATTATCGAAAAGACATGTTTTTGATAAACAGGTAAATATAAATTTTTGCCGAATTCCTTTTTATAAATTAATATTTTATTTTAACTATAAATTATAAATATACTAATTTTATCATTATAACTAATTTTATTTAATTAAAAATTATTTTTTTATAAAAAATTAAATTTTAAGTTAAATTTTTTTATTAATAAAATTATTTATAAAAAATTAAAATTTATTAAAAATATAAATTATAAAATTTTTATTTATTAAACTTATTTATTATAAAAATTTAATTTAAAGCTTATCCCTTAAATTATAAAAAAATTTATTTAACAAATAAATTAATTTATTTATTAATAATAAAAATTTAAAATTAAATTTTTTTCTAAAAAAACTAGATATCTTTAAAAACGATTAACATTTCATTTCTAAATAAATATTAAAAATATTTTTACAACAATAAATTTATTATTTATTTCTCTCTTTTAAATTCGAGAATTTTTTATAAAAAAAATTTAATTAATAAACTCTGATACACAAGATACATTAATTAAAAATTACTTTTTTAATGTTTTATTTTCATTATTATTTCAATAATTCTATTACTATACTAATTATTTATAAATTTTTAAATTTTTTCTTTAAATAATACTTTAACCCCCATTAAATATTATTAAATTAAAATTATTTTTATTAATTATAAATTTTTAAATTACCCCCATCAAATCAATTGAATTAAACAATATCTTTTCAATGTAAATGAAATACTTAAATTAAGCTTTAATTTGATCTTTCTAGAAACACTTTCCAGTACCTCTACTTTGTTACGACTTATTTCAATTTATAAATGAAAGCGACGGGCAATATGTACATATTTTAATTTTTAATCATTTTAATAAATTAAATAAAATTACATTTAAATCCACTTTCAATAAAATTTTTCAATTTTAAATTCATTTAAATAAATTTATTGTAATCCATTATATTCTTAATTATAAACTACATCTTGATCTGATTTAATTTTTTATTTTAATTTTTAAATATTATTTTTATTTTTAAATATTTTTCTAACAACGATATATAAATTTTTAAATTAAGTAAATTTATTCGTGGATTATCAATTATTAAACAGATTCCTCTAAATAAACTAAAATACCGCCAAATTATTTAAGTTTCAATAAATAATTACCTACTTTTTTAGTATTTAATTTTAAATTTTAATAATAGGGTATCTAATCCTAGTTTTTTATAAAATTTATAAAATCATATTTTTATTTAAAATTTAATTAAATTAAAATTTCACTTAATAATTCAATATTTATTTTAAATCAATTAATTAAATATTTATTTATAACTAATAAAATTTATTTTATCTTTTGTATAACCGCAACTGCTGGCACAAAATTTGTTAATAATAAATACATTACTAATTCATAATTTCTTAAATTATTAAAATTAATTACTACTAATAAATTATAATTATTATTAAAATAAATATAATTAAATACCAAAATTTATATGTAAAATAAGTATAAAATAAATTTTTTAAAACATAAAAATTTTATTTATATATTTTATTTTTTGCATAGAATTTTTTTTTTTTTTTTTTTATAAAAAAAATTTATTTAATTATATAATATTATATATATATATATATATATATATATATATATATAATTTAAATATTTATATAGTATTATATATAATTTAAATATTTATATAATATTATATATAATTTAAATATTTATATAATTTCATATATAATTTAAATATTTATATAATTTCATATATAATTTAAATATTTATATAATTTTACTATATATATTAAAAAATTAATATTCTTTCTCTCTCTATTTTCTATTATTTGTATAAAAATGAATATTGCTACTTAAATTTTAATTTATTAGAAAATATATTTATAATTAAAATATTTATTAATTAATAT